ATTATATTGTTCAATACGTTCGCGGATAATATTACTAATTTCATCAGCTCGAAGGGTTCCCATTAGTATCTCTTTTTTATTTTTCGGAAGGAAAGGAAAAAAAACACCTAAACTTTAAACTAGATTAAAAAGGCTAATCAGTTATTTCTTCCACGGACCCGAGGATACCAATATTAGCACTGATGGTACGAAAGTGTAATTCGCTATTCAAACAACTATTCAGAGTTCCTAGAGCTCTTTGTAAAGCTTGTTGGAAAACTTGCTGTCGTACCTGATTAACCGCTCTTTGTTGTTCAAAAAAAAGAGTTTCATTTTTGTAATTTTTTAATTGTTCCAAACTATCGCAAGTAGCATTAATCAAATTTATTTTCTCTCTTTCTATCTCAGAGTATCCATTCAGTCTATACTCATCTGCTTCCATTTCCACTTTACGTAATCGAGCCCGCGCTCTTTCGAGCTGTTCAGCGGCCCCTCTACGTAATTCTTCTGAATTTCGAATAGTACTCAAGATCCTTTGTTTTCGCTTATCTAATAAATCATTTAATGAAAGTAGATTATCTTTACATTCATTTCACAACTCTCATATCTCTTCCCGAACCAAACATGAATCTTTTGATTCATTTGGCTCTCACGCTCAATTGTTTCTTTCCTTTGATAGACATTCCCATATCTTTGAATGGAATGAACCTATCCTCTCTTGAGCCTATCCTCTCTTTTCTGTTCGTATTCAAAGATATCGAAACTGATCTAACATCACAATATTAGGATAGTAGGACTCTTCAGACCAGACAAAAAATAAAAAATTGTCAGCAAAGTTGTTTCTTTATTTGTTTTTTATTCACAAACTCTTTTTTTCATCAAAAATAAAAAAAAAATTATCTTTTTTATACAATATATAGGTCGTCGATTTGGCAGTGGATAAAAAAAGGGGTGGGGGAATATACCCATCTTTCCTATACCTGTAAATGGTTCAAATAAATTTATCCATATGAGTGTTATACATCGGAGAAATTCCCAATTCTTTATTTTTTTTATCATTTTTTTTTTTTTTTTTTTTTTATTTGCGGTATTTCGGTACTAATGTAGCGGTAGAAAGAGTACCACGGTATGCTGTGCCTGGACTTCAAACAATTTATCTTTAACCATGTAAAAGACCTCAACATTATTGGTTGATAGAGAATCAAAGTTCATTTACCAATTAGTCACGAAATGCTATGGTTCTTAGATATGATTTCTGAATAAAATCCAATTACGAAGTAATTCGTCGAGATTGTGCACCCTTTTTCCTATTTACGCAAATAAAAAAAAGAATACATAAATATAAAGAAAGTGCAGCCGGCGAAATCCAACCTATTCTTGAAATACACAACTCGCACACACTCCCTTTCCAAAAAAAATCAATATACCCAACACAACGCTTAGATTTATTGGATTTGTTGCTAAAATATCGGTATTAAACTCGAAACTCCCAGCGGATGGCCAGTGCCCCACGGAAACAAAGGAATCGGTTATATTTTTCATATGCTCTCCTCTTATAGATAGGACTAACAAAGAACAGAGTTCTTTTTGTATCACTCCACTCGCCTCCCCCCCTTTTTTTTACATTTTGATTCTACGATAAAATTAAACAAAAGGATTTGCAAATAAAAGAGCTAATGCCACGACCAGTCCATAAATTGTTAAAGCTTCCATAAAAGCCAGACTAAGCAATAAAGTACCTCGTATTTTACCCTCTGCTTCTGGTTGTCTCGCAATACCTTCTACAGCTTGGCCCGCAGCAGTACCTTGACCAACCCCAGGTCCAATAGAAGCAAGCCCCACAGCCAATCCAGCAGCAATAACGGAAGCAGCAGAAATAAGTGGATTCATGGTAATTTCCTCGCAAAAAAAAAAGAAATGGTTAATGATACAACCAACCAATGAATTACTACTTAATCTTTATCCACTTCTTTTTCTACTTTTACTATTTACTTTACTATACTACCTTTTTACTTACTTCTTTTTTTTTTATTGATACTTATCACTAAAATCTATCGGGTCGAAGTAGCTAAAAACTCCAACAGAATATTACTTAATTTTAAGAACTACTTCCATATACTGTTTTTCCTTTCTTTCTACCCATGATGGAGTTTTATGTAAATAGATACATACGGTTTTAGCCATTGTGTTTTCTTGTTTAGAAACTCTTATATTCTTTCATTCAATTAACAATCACAGAAAAAATCGAAAAAGGACTGATATTTGAATCTATATAAATTCTAAATGAAGTGAGTTAGAAAAAAAGAGATAGGGATAATTCCTATCTAACTAGTAAATAACATATACTTTTGTTCTTCCATATTGAACCCCGCATTGCTTTAATTGGGATAAGCTTAAAAAACTATTTCGAAAGTTAGTCAATGATGACCCTCCATGGATTCACCTATATAAGCCGCAGCCAAAGTTGAAAAAATAAGAGCTTGAATACCACTTGTAAATAATCCAAGAAACATGACAGGTATAGGAACTACTGAAGGCACTAAAGAAACAAGAACAACAACTACTAATTCATCAGCCAATATATTCCCGAAAAGTCGAAAACTAAGAGATAAAGGCTTTGTAAAATCTTCTAGGATATTAATTGGTAAAAGTATTGGAGTTGGTTGAATGTATTTACCGAAATATCCCAATCCTTTTTTGCTAAGACCCGCATAGAAATATGCCACTGACGTGGGTAAAGCTAAAGCAACAGTAGTATTTATATCATTCGTGGGCGCAGCTAACTCCCCATGAGGTAACTTTATGATTTTCCAAGGTAAAAGAGCACCTGACCAGTTAGAAACAAAAATAAATAGGAACATCGTTCCAATAAATGGAACCCAAGGACCATACTCCTCTCCAATCTGAGTTTTGCTCAAGTCTCGAATAAATTCAAGGACATATTCGAAGAAATTCTGCCCGTCGGTCGGAATGGTTTGTGGATTCCGAACAGCTATGATGGCTGAACCTAATAAAATAGCAATTACAACCCAAGAAGTGATAAGCACTTGGGCATGAATTTGTAAACCTCCTATTTCCAAATATAAATGTTGGCCTACTTCTACACCTGACATATCGTATAACCCTTTGAGTGTTTTAATGGAACATAGTATAACATTCATATTGCCCTATAATAGAAATCGAACTTAAAAAAGGAATTATTTTGATTCAACCATATCTTTCTCAATTCATCTACCTTCATTTATTAATAGGAATCATACATTATATTTAGAATACCAAGAAATTACATAAAAAAAAATACCAATCATTTTTTATTCAATATTCAAAACATAGTTCAAAAATGCAAACCAAAATAATAAACAATCAAAAAAATCCATGGAGTTCAACAAAAAGGAACTAATCTTCTTCTTTTTTTTATTAACTATTAAATTATAAGATAATCAACCTTTTTTTATATAACTATTTCGGCCCTCCAAAATTGCGGATACTAATTTGGTAAGAATCAATCGAATCGATGCTATAGCATCATCGTTGGCCGGAATAGAAATATCTGCAAGATCTGGGTCACAATTTGTATCGATTAAACAAATCGTCGGAATGCCCAAAATGACACATTCTCGAAGAACCATATATTCTTCTTGCTGATCAACGATAATTACAATATCGGGCAATCCCGTCATATATTTGATCCCACCCAGATATGTTTGCAAGGTGGATAACTTTCTCTTCAACATTGCTGCATCTCCTTTTGGGAGACGGGCGAGTTTCCCCATTTTTTGTTCCGCTCTTAAGTCCCTGAACTTCTGAAGTCTTGTTTCTGTAGTAGACCAATTTGTTAACATACCACCAAGCCATTTTTTATTAACATAATGACATCGAGCCCTTATTGCTGCTGATGCTACTAAATCCGCTGCTTTATTTTTGGTGCCAACGATTAAGAAGTTTTTTCCCATACTTGCTGCATCAAAAACTAAATCGCAGGCTTCTGATAAAAAACGAGCAGTTATAGTAAGATTTGTAATATGAATACCTTTACGCTTTGCAGAGATGTAAGGAGCCATTCTAGGATTCCATTTCTTAGTACCATGACCAAAATGAACTCCTGCTTCCATCATCTCTTCCAAATTTATGTTCCAATATCGTCTTCCCATTTTGCCACACTTTCTCTTTTTTTTTTTTTTAGAGAGATTCAGTAACCTGTGAAATAAATAATTGTTCCGACGGAACCTTATACCAGGATTGACCATTGATCTACGACCAAAATCATGAATTTATTTTCATTCTTTATTTTTCGTTGATTACCAAATCCATAATCGGACCAGAGAATTCAAGTAAAAAGAATGAACCTCTTGTTAGGAATTACTAAATCATGTATCATGTAAATGATTGGTCTGATGTCCCATGGAAATAGTTCGGGACGCAAGAACAAATAAAATTCTCAAAATTTTCTATAGTGTAACAAAATATCTCTTATCTCCAATTCGAATAGATTCTTCCTTTTTATTTTCAAATGAATGTTTTTATCTTGCTTATCTTGCTTTGAACGATGTACTAATTTTTTGAATCCAGTACCAACCGGTATAATCCCCCCCAGAACAACGTTCTCTTTCAGCCCTTTCAACCAATCAATACGACCTCGTAGAGCAGCTTTTGCTAAAACTCGAGCAGTTTCTTGAAAACTCGCTTCGGATATGAAACTTTGAGTATTCAGAGATGACTTCGTTATTCCCAATAAGATTGCCCGATAACAGATCGCTTCGTCCAAAACACGCCCTGCTCGCTCTGCTCGCAACAATCCAATCAGTTCCCTAGGTGAAAACACATTAGACATTCCATCTTCTGAAACCAACACTTTTGATGTTACTTGACGTACAATAATCTCTATATGTCTATTATGGATCTGTACCCCCTGGGATCGATAAACCTTTTGGATCTTATTAACCAAAGAGATACGACTTTGTGCTATGGTTAGTTCAGCTCCAATCAAGAATCCCCAGGGTATCCCAAGAAGCCTTCGGCTACGTTCGTCCCAACCTTCAACTCTCTTTTTGAGGTTCATCGATATTGAATCAATTGAACGAACTTCTAAGATTTGTTCCACTTTTGGAAGACCTTGCGTGATATCGCCGGATCTCGATTTTTCATATATAAATGTAATTAATGTATCTCTTTCATAAAAGGTTTTCCCATAATGGCCATGAACAGTTGCTCCCGGAGTGACCAAATAGGGCTTAGCTGATCTTATAACTAAAGAGTCAACATGAACAATGAAAATTTTACCAGATTTTTTTATGCGTGATCCGTATTTCAATAGACATAAATTTTCACAAAGAAATAGGCCAAGGCTAATTATTGTCCATGCCTCTTCACAATAATCGTGATGGAGAAAACACCAATTAAAATGGAATAAATTCCAAATGATGTTACTACACGGATCGGGATTATAAATCCTACTATTTTCATCTAGGAAACAGTATTGAAATTGAAGTACTTGGAAAGTCTGTTGAAAATTGTCAAGTAACAAATAGTTCTTTAAAAAGATTTGATTATAAGTTATTAAATAGTAAGATAAACAAGGATTCGCTATTTTAAATACAGTAGTACCTAAGGGACCCAACAAATCCCTAATTGGATTCATGGGATACAATTCTTTTGTCGCATTATTATATCTCGAAGTATTAAAGGGGCCAATTCGAGAACAATTGGATGATGACAAAATTCGGAAAGATTGGCATTCCTTATTTCGATTCAACAACGTACCAAGAGTTCCCTGATGTTGGGGAAATGATTGAGTCTTTGCCTTGGAATTAAAAGGATTTATATTGGTACGATCTAATCCAATATTGTAAATCAATCCTGAACTTGACGTATCATACTTTTTTACGGTATAAGAAATAGTGGACTTTACTAACTCAATTCTGATGAAATCACGAAGCAGATCATTTGCCCTTATTTCAACAAAGGAAGCATGAACCTCTTCTTTTATAAAACCCCTTTTTTCTTGGTCCCAATTCAATACTAAGCAAGCCCGAACTAATTGAATACTTGTGTGAGAAATTCCTCGAATTGACTTGCTATTTCCATAAAGTATATAATTGACAATTCGAAGTTGTACATTATCCTTTTCCTGCAAGAGATCCTGAGGAAAAAGTGTTGCTAAATTTATTCCATCGGATATTTCATATGGGACTACGGGCCGAACCAAAACAAAATACTTTTTTTTTATAGGTGTGATCCGTTGAACATAGATCCAATTTTTAAATTTTTTTGATCCCTTATAATTTTTATTTTCCATTCCTGGTGGTATCAAAATGCCACCGTGCCTAGATATTTTATCCGCCTCTCCAGGAAAATGAATATCTCCAGAAAAAATTTTCAGTTCAATACTCCTTTTTTTTCTCTCCACTCGGACTAATCCACCTACTTGGCTTCTTGTATTTATATTTAAAGCAAGTCGTGTATCTACTCCAACGATACTATTGTTTCGGACCATTATGGGCGAAGATACGGGGAAGATATGCACTTCCTCGGGAATGAAAAAAAATCGATCTACTCTCATTTGCATTTGGTATTTCGGACTAAATTTTTTTTCTCCTCGATACTCAATCAAATTCTCTTTTTTTACGATTGAATCTACTTCGACAATCCCATATTTAGTAATTCCCGAACTGCTTCTTCTATATCGCGGATCATCAAAATAAGCAAGAATACTATTTTTACGTAAAATACCATTTATAGGTATTTTAATAGAAATACAAAAAGATCGTATTAGTTTCTTTTCTCGTTCTTGATCATATTGTAAGGGAATCACGAATCTATTTCTTCGCTTTTTCGCCAAGGAATCATCGGAATTCTCTTGACAAATAGAGGGATCTATGAGATTCCAATGACCATTGGATATGATTCGATAAGGTTTTGAATACTCAAAAATTTGCCCATCCTTTTTACTTTTACCAAAAAATTTATGTCTTACTTGATCATTAGTCAAATCAAAGATATTTCTTTCTTCGACAGAAAAAGAATTAGAATTCATTTGATCTTGATCCTTGTGGAGTGAAAAAGACACTATACTGGATCTGCATAGACCTCCTGCTAATATCCATAAATGACTTGTTTTTGGTACTAGATGAACATTACTATACGGATATTCGGGCGCATGATGCACATCAGTACTCCAGTGCATTTCTCCTTCTGACTCAGAATAAATATGTTTTAGAACCCTCTCCTTAAAACGAAAAGTGGACGTTCCGGCACGAATCTCGGCAATCACTTGTTCCGATTCTACATATTGATTATTTTGAACTAAAATCAAACTTTTTGTCGGAATATTAACATTATGTATAATATCTCGACTCTCAATAGTTACATACAAGTCTATAAAACATAGAAAAGCAGGATGCCCATGACGGGTACGTGTGGGATGAACCAAATACTCATCAAATTTTATTTTTCCATTAGAGGGAGCTCGTACATGTTCGCCAGTACCACCTGTGAATACTCCGCCCGTATGAAAAGTTCTTA